ACTCGGACTCGAACCGAGATGCTCTAGCACTGCTTCCTAAGAGCAGCGTGTCTACCGATTTCACCATGGCGGCTTGATCGAAATAATCATAGCCCATACGATGTTCAATCGTCGAGATTGAAGCATTTAATGCTATCTATTTTAGGAAACGTTAGAATCGATGAATAAAGACCCGCTCAAATAAATATTTAAACGTTCAATAATCCTTATTCGTAGGGTGTTTTAGCAGCGAACTTTCCCTATTATAAGTTCTTATGGAACAGTTGGAACTAGACGGTTATGCCCTCAGTCGAGGTATAGAACTGAGATTTTCTTTTTTTTTCTCATTTTTTGGTGATTCGTTTCTCATTTATCTGATTTTCTCATTTATCTGATTTGATAGGTCTGAAATGAAAAAGATTCATTTTTCAATGAATAAAAGAAAACAAAAGTTTTTATGTATCACAACCTCATCACTACATTCAAGGGATTTCGATAAATATTTTGTTGATATCAAAGCTGTATCTATCAATGATAGGAATCCTCGTTGTATATATAACATAATTTGTGCGAGGATTTACCTAAGCAATTAGATATTGGGCGGGGCATATCATATGACAAAAGAGTTTCCATTTTTATCAGTACTATACTATAGGGAGACATGTACTTTGAAAATCCAATTTCAACTTATAAGATCTCTTTATTTTTATTTCTATATATTAGATTAGAAATAGATATCGAATATTAATCGAATATTCTATTAATAGATAAAAATAAAATACATTTAGATATTAGATCTAGATATATCGATTGATCAATCTTTCAATCCAAACATAGAATCCTTTTTTGTTGGATTACGTAAAATTAACTCATTCTTTGTAGATAAATATCGATCTAACTAAATAGGATCCTGGAAGTTTTATTAGTTTGTTTTGTTGATCCCCTTGAAACAAGGGAAGTCTATGTAGATATATAGTGATTCAGAGACCTACAAAGCAAACAAAGTTTTTAAATGTATATTTTAATCAATTAGTTTCAATGATCCATTGATTTTGACTATAGATCTTATTTCTGCCTTGTTATGGAACAAAAAAGGGGGAGAGGTTCTAACCTCGTTCATACTTCTTTAAAATTTTCCAAAAATCTTAATGATGTATAATTATTGAAGATACATAATCCAATAAATACCTTCCTAAGAAGAAAAAATCAGAGTTTTGTTATTGTGAAAAGTGAATCGATGGGGAAAGTGAAATCCCCATCTCGCGAATTCTAAAAATCGACTCTAATGAAAAGCAAAACCTTTATTTTGTGTCTATTCTTTCTTTTTTTTTTTTTTTCTTTTTAAAGAAACCATTTTTAGAACCTAATATACAGAAGAATTCTTATTCTACATACCACAAGAGCTAGTTCTATCTCATATTGATGAGTTCAAAACTTTAGTTAATGTGAATTCTTCTAAATCACTCAATTCATCGAGTCATGTCGACTCAGATCATTCCAAGGCTTTATTACTTGTTTGTCGCACAAAAAAACTTTTTGAACGTCCGGTAGAAATAGATTTAGCTAAAGATAAAGCTTTTGCCGCGGCCTGATATCCCCTTCTCCTCCAAAGATTTCTACGAATATGCTTTTTTGACAGAGAAGTACGTTTCTTTGGAACCGCCATTTCAAAAAAAAAAGAGGGGATCACTCATTTTTATAGTTGGATGTGAAAGACATTTATTGTTCAAAATAGATCGTTCTTTCTATTTATTATCTATATTTATTCCATAGCTGATATTTACTTTATCACATAGAAAAATATAGATACGTGAGCATGCCATATAATGGCATTAGTAGGGGTAAAAAAAGAAATCAAATAGAAGAAAAAACAATGTGATTTTCAAAAGAATTCTTTTTTTTTTTTTTCACATCTCTACACAGTGTCCGAAGAAAGAATAATTTGTACTGATTGGTAACTTCATATCTTCATTCAATTTATGTCTATGGGTAGGATCTACTACCGTAGAAATCCAATTGGTTGTCATTGATTGATAAGAGTCAAAAAGGGTTCCAATTCATATCTTATTTATATATTATATTGTCATGTTACATTTAATAAATCGAAAAACTGAAGAACCCTTACCTAATTTAATTTAAGAAAAGAATAATGATGAATGTAACTTTTTTCTCTTAATTGATCAAGCTCGGAGATAGAATACCCGTAATTTAAATGAAGTAGTAAATCAATCCATTTTTTGAAAAAGAAAGGGAATTTTAGGAATCTCTTATTTTAGTTCTATGCGAAGTGACAAGTATTATAATTATAGGATTTTCCATAAACATAAGTTTTATTGGACTAGAAGCCAATTAGTTCCACAATGAATTAGTTAATGACTACGAATAAACTAAATAAAAAACTAGGTCTTATCTTATTTGGTTGAGTTATTGGCGGATCCTATGATACATATCAGAACAGAAAGAATCAAGTACTTCATTTTTGGTGTCATTCTTTTTCCTTACTATATTGATAGTAATATGGATAGAAATCGCCCTAATAGTGAAATGATTGAAAATCTCATATTATTTATCTTAATAAAAATATTCATTAATAACTAGGTAGTCACTTTTAACTAGTAACTTGCTCGTTTGAAGAGTTGTAACTTCTTAATTTGAATTTTTTTTTTTTTCAATATTTTGGCCAGAATAATTAAGAATGAAAAATCATACTTGAGTTCTTTATATATCTTGATTTTTTTTTTTATTTGATTATTTTCTTTCCGAAGGAGATAAGAATTGGTGAATCGGAAACAATTAATAAGAATAAAAACAAGAAAGTTTGATTTTCTTATGGAACATACATATCAATATGCATGGATCATACCTTTCGCTCCACTTCCAGTTACTATGTCAATAGGATTGGGACTTCTGCTTGTTCCGACCGCAACAAAAAATCTTCGTCGTATGTGGACTTTTCCTAGTGTTTTATTACTAAGTATAGTTATGGTTTTTTCGTCCGATCTCTCTATTCAACAGATAAATGGCAGTTCTATCTATCAACATTTATGGTCTTGGACCATCAATAATAATTTTTCTTTTGAGTTCGGCTACTTGATTGACCCACTTACTTCTATTATGTCAATACTAATCACTACTGTTGGAATTATGGTTCTTATTTATAGCGACAATTATATGTCTCATGATCAAGGATATTTAAGATTTTTTTCTTATATGAGTTTTTTCAATACTTCCATGTTGGGATTAGTTACTAGTTCCAATTTGATACAAATTCATATTTTTTGGGAACTAGTAGGAATGTGTTCGTATTTATTAATAGGTTTTTGGTTCACACGACCGACTGCAGCAAATGCTTGTCAAAAAGCATTTGTAACTAATCGTGTAGGGGATTTTGGGTTATTATTAGGAATCTTAGGTTTTTATTGGATAACTGGGAGTTTCGAATTTCGGGATTTGTTCGAAATCTTCAATAACCTAATCCATAATAATAATGGGATCAATTCTTTATTTGCTACTCTGTGTGCCTTCCTATTATTCATAGGTGCAGTTGCTAAATCCGCACAATTTCCCCTTCATGTATGGTTACCCGATGCTATGGAGGGACCTACTCCTATTTCGGCTCTTATACATGCTGCTACTATGGTAGCAGCAGGAATTTTTCTTGTCGCTCGGCTTCTTCCGCTTTTCACAGTCATACCTTACATAATGAATCTCATTTCTTTGATAGGTGTAATAACGGTATTATTAGGGGCTACTTTAGCTCTTGCTCAAAGAGACATTAAGAGAAGTTTAGCCTATTCTACAATGTCTCAATTGGGTTATATTATGTTAGCCCCAGGGATAGGCTCTTATCGAGCTGCTTTATTCCATTTGATCACTCATGCCTATTCGAAAGCATTATTGTTTTTAGGATCCGGATCAATTATCCATTCAATGGAACCTATTGTTGGATATTCTCCAGATAAAAGTCAGAACATGGTTCTTATGGGTGGTTTAAGAAAATATGTGCCAATTACAAAAACGACTTTTTTATTAGGTACACTTTCTCTTTGTGGAATTCCACCTCTTGCTTGTTTTTGGTCTAAAGATGAGATTCTTAATGATAGTTGGTTGTATTCACCGGTTTTCGCGATAATAGCCTCTTTCACAGCAGGGTTAACTGCATTTTATATGTTTCGGACGTATTTACTTACTTTTGATGGTCATTTACACGGTCATTATTACAGTGGTACTAAAAATAGCTCGTCCTATTCGATATCCATATGGGGGAAAGAAGGAACCAAACCGGTTAACAGAAATTTGTTTTTATCAACAAATAATGAAAAGGTTTTCTTTTTTTCGAAAAAGATATACAAAATTGATGAAAATGTAAGAAACCTGATACGATCTTTTAGGATTTATTTTGAGAATAAAGGCACTTCAACGTATCCACATGAATCGAACAATACTATGTTATTTCCTCTACTTGTATTGGCCCTATTTACTTTGTTCGTTGGATCCATAGGAATTTCTTTCGATCAAGGAATAATGGATATTGATATATTATCGAAATGGTTAACTCCATCAATAAACCTTTTACAGAAAAACTCTAACTATTCTCCGGATTGGTATGAATTTGTGAAAAATGCAATTTATTCAGTCAGTATAGCCTTTTTTGGAATACTCATAGCGTCTCTTTTTTACGGGTCTGTTTATTCATCTTTTCAAAATTTGCACTTAATCAATTTATTTGTGAAAAAAATAGGCTCTAAGGGAATTTTCTTGGACCGAATAATAAATGTGATATACAATTGGTCATATAATCGTGGTTATATAGATATTTTTTATGCAACATGCTTAACTAAAAGTATAAGAGGATTAGCCGAAGTAACTCATTTTTTTGATAGACGAGTCATTGACGGAATTACCAATAGTGTTGGTGTTGCAAGTTTCTTTGTAGGAGAAGGGATCAAATATGTGGGGGGGGGTCGAATTTCTTCTTATCTCTTCGTATATTTGTCTTATGTATCAATTTTTTTATTAAT